TATATAATTTATTACTCTTTCCTTTTTTTTGGATTATTTTTTGTTTGTTATTGTCTTCTTTATTATATTTCTTTCGAATGAATCGAAAATTCCAGAGTATATCTTTTCACGGGTCGAACCAAAAAAAAATAAACTTCGAATATTTCCCTCTTTACTTTACCTTTATCCGGCAGAAAAAAAAAAGGAAAATTCCCTATTTTTTTGTCCATGTCCCTAAATTAAATATTAAATAATAGGAGACTTAAATGAAAGTCCCTTTCTCGCATTCGCTCTCCTGCATCAATATGGAAATATTTGGTACATGAAGCCATGATCTGATATCTATATCGAAATCCTATATAGATATAAACTGATCTTTTTCTGGAATCAAAGAAATATATTGAAAAATATATTGCTCTTGTGACTCGGAAGAAATGGTTTCTCTGTGGAGGAAGGGAATAGCGATTTATTCCTATGGAGCATCCAGGAACAAGAAGATTCAATCGGAAATATCGACAAATTCTTGCGTGGTCCAAGGAAATAAAAAAAAGGGTCCGCTTCTACAATTTTATCTCTATCCAATTTGAATATCAGAATAGCTGATATAGTCATGATTCAATGGGTCAGGTCCACTTACTTTTTCTTTTCTTGATTTCTAATTTTTCCGATGGATTTAATTGGAACAATGGAGAAGTAGTAAAACTTGGGTTTGTCGATTCATAATTGAGATTGGGTATTATCTCGAATATCCATGTCCCGGGACCAAAAATATAAATAATGAAACATGAGGAGGAGTATAGCCTGTAGTGACATAGTAGTCCTCCTAATAAGTGGGATTCCTTATTATCATAATGAACAAATGTTCAACTTTATACCTATAACTCATTAGAATGATAACTCATTATGCGGTCCGTTTACCTTTTTTTTTATTACAAATATCAATAATATCTCTATTCTCCGATGAAAAATGAAGACTAAGGCGGGAGCTTCGTGGAAAAAGCCCTTTATCGGATTTGAACCGATGACTTACGCCTTACCATGGCGTTACTCTACCACTGAGTTAAAAGGGCCATTTTCTTCAATTCATGAAGAGGCCACTAACCACTATGAGTCTACTGCATGTATCTATGTATAGACTATATGTACATATATACATGTATGCATAGGGGGCTCATTCAAGAACAAGCCATTTGATTTACCTAGGAAGTTCTAGGGTCAAATCAAATGATTATTTATATTTGAGAAATATCAATGCAATGAATTGTTTCGCTCCTAATTGCTTTGCTTTTATTGACCCATCGAGGCGAGATTCACTTGATTGATACATGTACCAATCCGACATAGATCCAAAATATTTCATCGAATCATGTGATGAAGGATTCGACTCGTACCCTGAACTGAATTCTTATAAAAAAAAAAGAATCTTTTCGATTACTTGTCAATCCCTTCCCAGATTTACGAGTTCTACATCACCTTTTTGAATCAATCAAAAAAAATTCTATCATTTCTGAATTTCCTGGCTTAGTGTTAGTGAGGCATATCTCGTCTTAACGATGAGCGAATCAATGAGTGAAAATTGAAGAAAGGGGGTTTGACTTTTTTTTTGTCGGACAAATCCCCGCTGAGGGGATCCTATACTTCGTCATATATATATGATGGTTCATGAATGAACAATCCAAAAATTCTATGTAATTGTGGAAGCAAGAAAGATTCTTCGGATCTAGTCATGCCATTACATTATATTATATTGACAATTCCAAAAAACTGCTCATACTATGAGCATAATATGATGGCGATCGGGCAGGTATGCCCCTATCGTCTAGCGGTTCAGGACATCTCTCTTTCAAGGAGGCAGCGGGGATTCGACTTCCCCTGGGGGTAGGGTATTACGAAAGGAAGTTGATCATGGATTATCAATAAGCCTAGAATTGATTCTTCCTGGGTCGATGCCCGAGCGGTTAATGGGGACGGACTGTAAATTCGTTGGCGATATGTCTACGCTGGTTCAAATCCAGCTCGGCCCAATAATTCGCCGATCCATGGGGATGATATAACCAATTTGTCCTCCAGAAATGCCTGATATAGAGGAATAAATAGTCCATTTTTTCTGCTATATCCCTATTTCTTTGTTCATTTGTTCCCACGCGTTCTGATCTTTCTAACGATCTAGATTAATAATCTTTAAATAGAAGAAGGAGTAAAGAAAAAAAGAGTCCTTTTTTTTTTCATTGAAAGATTGATTATCTTATCAATCGGTGTGGCAATAACCACAGGATTACTAGTAATCCGTGTCACTCTCACTATAGTTCATATCCATGTGAATATCAATCACTCGTGTTTCTGGTAAAACACGGCAATTATAAATATAAAGAAATTATAAGAATATGTATGAGAATATGTATGCTGTATAACTCATTTCCCTGGGATTGTAGTTCAATCGGTCAGAGCACCGCCCTGTCAAGGCGGAAGCTGCGGGTTCGAGTCCCGTCAGTCCCGACCTAGAATCCGATGAATCCATCAATTCATCTCTCCATTTTCTGTGAAGGGGGGGCAAGGGGCAGAATTGAATTCTCAGCGGTGGACCTTATTTCTTTCGTTTTTCGTTTCGCATTTCTCATCGAACAAATACGGTAATTTCAATTACTTCAACTAGTACCGATTGATGGGAGAGAGACATATGTAGATTGAATTGATCGGTGGTATCACCATATTTAGGATTCCAAGAGAGACTGTACTGGTCTGGCTTTTTCGATTGCTCCTGATCAATGGAATGAAATAGAGTACCCATATGTTTTCTGGGAACACATGCACAAATTGTATTCGTTTATTGTACGATACACAATTAACTTAATATAGAATATAGTTACCCCGACAGCGACAGAGTACTTTTCAGATGAAACCTACCCCCTTTTCTAACTCCGATTTTGTGTAACCTCAATTACGAATTGAAAACAATTTCTCTATCTCATTTGAATTGCATACTTTCTTTTTGATGTATGTGTTTCAGTCCTCAATCCAAGGAAAGAAGATACTAATATAATAAAAGATCAAACAAAGATCCGCCTCTCTTGTCTTGTTCTAGGGAGGGAAGGAATGAATAGATTTTTTTCTTCCTATTTTACCCCATCGAAGAAAGAACAAAATCAATAAATAAAATAGTGAATTTATCGGAATATTCGATCTTTTTTTTATACCGGGACCCATTTTTATCACACTTCTCTGTCTCCCAAGAAGATTAGATCATCACAAAAACTTCGCTTAGAACTTAACTCATCCTTTTTTCCATTTCACTCCTACTGTTTGGGTCTGTGACCAATGGAACACCGGTTAGATAATACCTCATCAGATGATTGTATAAGGAAGACGGTAGGTTATAGAAAAGAAAGAGTGGAAATGAGAAATTCAATGGGATTCTTGATTGAATCAGGAATCCCATTTTGGATTCGGTATGGATAAAGGATCTTCCTATGTTATACTATTCAATTCTCGACGATGAATCCGATTTGATAGATCAGATATTGTTATTCATGATATTGATCCGATTCAGTATCATCAGGATGCAATCCATCCCATGGAATTTTCAGGAGAAAGACTTATTATCTCTATGGGATTAGATCCCGAGTTATTGCAAAGCAAAAAAAAAAACGATGAGATTATGGAAGTCAATATTCTCGCATTTATTGCTACTGCGCTGTTCATTCTAGTTCCTACTGCTTTTTTACTTATCATCTACGTAAAAACAGTCAGTCAAAATGATTAATTTGAATGAAACTTGTAGTTCTTATCAATGATTGAAGAAATGAAAGGAATTCAAATCCCAAGTCTTAAATGAAATGAGTGGATTGGAGTCAGCAGTATATGAGATAGTATGGTAGAAAGAACTATATGAACCTTTCTACCACACTATCTATTATTGTATTGTATAAAGTTGTATAAAGATATGTGCTTGATATGGATCAATCTATAATATGTATCTACGTATGTCTACATGTAAATAGCACTCCAATTCTATTTCTTCGCTACATCCATTTGTATTGATTCCGATCAATCTGAAATAATCGAACGTCAACTCTTCTAATTCCTAAGTTTCTGATTATTTTCAATATGGATCCCGAGATCTATCGAAACAATCAATGTAGGAAGAATAGTATAGGCATATATTATATAAATTATATAAAAGGAAAAAAAATAGGGGTTGGTTGCTCCTCATTGTAATATCCATAATTCTGGTAAGGGCCGGTTCATCGAAATAGAATATTTAGGAAGAATTCGGTTGGAAAAAATTTCCATTTCCTATCATGTGTGTTCAGTTTGGAAATACGAACATGGGAATTAAATCATTGAAATCTTTGTTTGATCGAAGGGTTCTTATTCATATATTACTGGATTCTGGTAGAATTTTTGAAATGGGTATATTTTTTTTTTAGCTTCGCAGAATGATCTATTAAACAATTGATACAATTCGATTACTCAACTCAATTATCAATTAGTAGTACCCCTAGAGTCCACTTCTTCCCCATACTACGAGTGAAAGGGAAAATGTAAAGACTACCATTAAAGCAGCCCAAGCGAGACTTACTATATCCATGTGAATTATGTCCCCTATCTCTATGAATATGAAGGAATTATTCCATTATTTATCATTAATAATAGTGGAATCAATGGTGCAGAGTCAAAATGGGATTCTGACCTAATGCTATTGATGAACCAATCCAATGAATACACTCGTAACAAGTTCCTATATGATTTCTGGTAGAATTGGGAAGCATTAATCACAAGCAAGATACACAGTTACCCCCTTGGAAGTTTCAAGGGAATCTTACTAATGGAATATGTAGGAATAGTAAGACCTATTGTTTGTTGCCTTTCATAAGCAAAAGGCCGAAAAATATACCATCAAGATCGATAACTATCTATCACATACCTCTATCTCACATCTAAGCCTTACTGTCTCTGTTTCTGTGAAACAATCGGGAGACACCCTATTACATTCTTGGCGGGGTTACCAAAAAGAAAGAATT